AGAAAAAGCTTTTAATGCCGCTAAATAACCTTTTTTCTTCCAAATATTTTTACGAATATTCTTTTTCGATGTAGAAGTACGTTTTTTTGGAACTGCCATTCAAAGCTAGTTTGCTCTTTTTCATTATTGTATGTGAAGGACATATTTTAATATTTGTATGTGAAAGCTTTCAGGATCTTTTTTTACTTAATAAACCTAACTTTATCTTACTTAATTATCTATAAGTACTCCCATTTTCCTATTTTTCCTCTTTATATGATAACTTTATCTTACTTAATTATCTATAAGTACTCCCATTTTCCTATCTTTCCTCTTTATATGAATAGTAATACTAAAGACTAATTAATAGTATGTATAATGCATATAAAATTCATAATGAAAAAAGGCTAATGAAGAAGGAAAGAAATAAAACTTAAAAAAAGTTAGGATTCAAGAGTTCTTTCCCGAATACCTAACTTGCCCATTAAATTCTTATAACGCACCTTATTTGTCTTTGACAGATAAGTCAATAATCGTTGACGTTTCCCCAGAATTTTTCGTAGGCCTTTTTGTGATAAGAAATCCCTTTTATGGAATCCCAAATGGGAAGTAAGCCTACGTATCTTGTTGGTGAAATTGAATAATTGGAATTCAACCAATCCGCTTTTTTCTTCTTGGTAAATAACTGACTGGGAAATCACTGATAATAATGAATTTTTTGCTTTTACCATTTGACCATAGCATAAATATAAACAAATAATTTGGATCTTTATTTTATGTGAAATTTACTGATCAGGAAAAATAATAAGATTTATTATGCCAGTGATTTTAATCTAGTACACATAAAAATTGGATTTTTTTATTCATATATTACTTTTTTGATGCGTTTGATGTGTTTATTTGTTTTGTATTTTTTATCCAAATCCCATTTTAAATAGGATTTGGATAAAAAATGCATATATGCATTCAAGAACGAGAACAATTTAATACTTAATTTTTACTTATACTTATTACTTTATACTGAAAAAATTAATTATACTTAACTACTGAAAAGTCTTCCTCTCCTCCTAGTGAAAATGGATAGAAACTAATCGTTTATTCTAATTAGAATGTTACACTAGAATTAGAATGTTACAAAGTGTATATATTGTGGCTTTCATCCACCAAATACGTCACACGATATATAGTAAATCAACTTTCATTTTTTTAATTTTTCATTGGAATGTAATTTTTTATTAATTGTGAATACATATGTATTCTTAACATACTGAAACGACTGCTGTTATTGGTATTAAACCAATAGCGATTCATACAAGCTAAATCTTCTAATCTATAATTTGGCCAAAGAAACAAATTAAATTTCCTTATATTTTTTGTATCTGTATTAATACGTTTGTCCCCATTCAAAAAAGGTCCACGGTTTTTGATTTTGTTTTCATTGCAGGATCTTTGATTTCTATCCAAAACATTAAAAATCTGGGAATTGAAACAAATTCGAATTCGAAATTCTCTCCGACGTCTAGGAGATAGAATATTTTCGGGAACAAGGAAATCATAATATATATTTTTTTTGTATTCTTTATTCTTTTGTTGCTTCATCTTATCGACCAATGAAATATGCATAGTTTGATATATAATAAATTTTGCGTCTCTTTTTATAGATAGACAAATGGGTTCGAGAATCCATTTTCCCTTTCTTATCAATTCTTCAATAGAAAGGTCCCTTTGAATCAGCATTTCGTCTAGATTGAGTTCACCTCTTCGAACCGAGGATATAGCAACTTCCCCTGGATTTAGCAGTCCAAGTAGTAGGCAATAGGAATCTATATTCTTCATTATTATTTGATTCAAGATATGAGACCCCCTTAATTGAAAAATTAAATGGTTTTTCAAAAATGAATATAGTTTTATTCCCTTGTTTCTATTATCTTTATTCAATACAACAAGATTTCTTTGGCCCTTTTTTTCGTGTTTTTCATGCTTAGAATTTCCTAATGCAATATATTTTTCTTTATTATATGATATATGAATCTTTTGATTTTGATTTACATTGATATCTTTACCTTTTTCCTTTATATGAAAATTAAAAAAGAGTGATTGGATTGGAATGACCCAGGGTTTAATTCTATATACATCAAAAAGTAGCACAAATTCTGGGAAGAACCAAGTCTCTAGATTGAATCTAGTGTCATGATTTGATGCGAGATCATAGATACTTTCTGAATTCATTCCCCTGTAATCAAAAAAAAAACTCTTTTGATTGCCTGGTTTGATCTCTTGATTCATTTTAGGAGACAAAATAAATTTGTGTTCCCTTTTTGGAAAATTCTTAAATTTATTAATCTCAGTCTTAGTAGTTTGATTCATGCCAATGTGTGTATTGGCCCAGATCTCCATATCAATATTTTTTCTGAAACCAAAATTAAGAATTTGATAATCAAAATATTTTCTATCCAATTTTTTATTCCTATCAATACGAGATCCTTTTTCTAGATAATCATTACCTGGTATACTTACCAATACATAAAAGGATTCAAGTTTAGATGTATTTAAATTATATGGAATTTGTCGGACCCCTTTTCTTTCTAATGTTGATTCAGAAATATATGAATTAGGGGGGCTTATGTATTTATATGATAAACGATCATATCTGTAATGTTTTTTCCATTTGTCTTTTTGACTCATAAATGAATTTGCTGCATAGTCATTCATTTCATGGAGGAATTGGTCTTTTGTAGATTTATTTAAATCCGCTTGGATTGATTCCTTTTTTTGAATCGTACGACGCTGATGGATTCTATTTCGCCTTTTTTTAGGTATTAATCGAGACCTTTTTTTTTTAGATAAATCGTATTGATAATGACCTTTTAACCAGTTTTTCCATTCGTTGATTACATATTCCTTATGCCTTGATTTGAAATCAAATATTCCGTGTATCATAAAAGATTCTTTGAATTTATCTTTAAAGAAAGGATAGCTACCTTGATATTGAAGTACAAGTCTAAAGTGAGGATTATTAAGTAATTTTTTAAGTAATTGGGTTTGTGATAATTTGTAAAATATGTATGCTTGGGACAAGGAAGATAAGGTAAAATCAGTATTGTAATTTTGATTCCCATTCTCAGTATTTTCAGTATGGGAAACCCTATTTTTTATAGTAAGAATCCAATTCCTTTTATTTTTCTTTCTTTCATCAATGACTTCTTCATCCATTACTTCTTGTTCTTTATTTCGTTCATTTTTGTAAATGTCTTTATGCAAGATCTTATTTTTTGATTCAAAGCAAAGTTGTGCATTTGCATTGATCTTAGTAATGGTACATAGCAAGATATCTATGTATATTTTTTCAAGGAATGATTTTAAAAAGTAGTTTGATTTACGCATGAATCGGATATTTTTCCTTTGTAAGATTGTCCAAAGATGTTTCTTTAATTTTGATCTTTTATTCTCAGAAAGGATAACTTTTTCTTTTTTTTTCTTGTCTTTTCCGTTTCGTTCTATTTGATTCCTTATTTTGATTGTCTTATCAGAAATATATTTAATTCTTCTTTCAATTAGTGAATCATCGACCATCGGTCGAGTTAGAACGGACGATTCGCGAATAATCTTATGATTTATTTTTAAATCTTTTTCTTTTTCGTTTGGTTCATGTACTTTTTGTTTCCTCAGTTCCAATAATGATAAGAAAATGGGATTTACTTTTTCCAGTCTTTTCATTATTAGTTCGATAACTAGAACTATGACCCCTTTGATTTTTTCTTTTCTAACTTTTATAAAGTATTTTATTTTTTCCTTTAAAAAGGTTCGAACTTTTAAAAAATTCTTTTGAACTTTTATACTTATTTTGATGAGTTCCTTATAAATAGGTTCAAAAAAAGAAGGTTGTTTTCGGGGAGAACCAAAGGGAAGTTTCGCTTCCCTTCCCCAGACTGTTAAAAAACAAAAATTTTGGCTTCTTTTATCTTTTTTTTTAATTTTATCTCTCTGATGAGATCGTACCCTAGATTTTCGCCAAGGCTTTAGATAGAAAGGATATATAATCTTTATCTGAATACCCTCTGTCAACCAATCTTGGGGAAATTCCGTTTCTGATAATGGAATACCATCATGGGTGCATTTAATATGCATTTCTTTCTTCCATTCTTTCCAATCTTCGTACCACTCGGGCGATTTGAATAATAAAATAAGGAAAACATTTTTAGCTATTATGAAGGAAGGGAATATAATGTATTTTCTAAGAAAAGATTGGGTTAATAACAATAAACCTCTTATGTGTTGAGCAGATTCCCAAGCTTCTGCTACTTCTAGCCGGGCATCTGTCTGGTTTTTATCCTCTTTCTCTTTCTCCTTTTCTTCTTTTGTCTCTTCCTTTTCAAAATAGGAAACTTTCAATTCTGATTCTCGTTCTCTCCCCATCCAATTCCTAAGAATCAGATTCTTCATTTCATTGATATCAAAAAAATAGATTTTGTCTATCCGATCCAAAAAAAGTGGGGAATGTACATTGACTTGAAAGATGCCCCAAATAACTGTTTTACGTCTTTGAAAGCGCATGCTTCCTTTTATTAGATTGCGACGAAAGTCTGGTTGTTGGGAGTAATTTAGCAAAGACGCCTCTTCCATCTCCACCGGATCCTCCTCATAACTAGCATTCCTATAAATCAAATCTTTCTTCTGCTCAGTATCATTATAAATTATCACACGGTTGGCTCTTCTTGAAGAAATCTCAGTCTCTTCTCCCGTCGATTCTTCGTCATCATCTTCTTCTTCTTCTGCTTCCGCCAAATCATCAGTTAATTTGTATGGCCATCGAGAAACCTTTTTACTTATTTCTTCTATTCCAATAGATTTTTTTTTCGTTTTTCTTTTATCTTTTGTATGCGTTGTAATTACATCGAACACAAATTGCGTAGAATTCAAAAATGATTGACGGTAGAGTTCTAAGGAATCATTAACTAAGGAATCTTTAATAAGTAGATCATGAATCTTATTTATCAAAAAAGTTTTTACTAAATCTTCTGTATCTTCTTTATATGTATCTTCGTTATCTGTATAAGTATAAGTGATTAAAGGATTCATGATTGCCCGTGAATCAAAATTTTTTCTTGTTCCTCGATAGATTCCGTTGCAAAAAGGATTGTATGCTTTTGGCAAGCATTTTTTTTGCCTCTCATCATCGCATAATAGGGCTCTCTTTTCAAGTATATCCAGACTAGGAAATCCCTCATTTTTTTCTATAACTTGGATTCGACTTCTCAATTCATTCTGAAAATTGCGCTTTTTGCTTTCATTGGTATAAATCCAATAATTATAAAGATCTTCTTCATCTAGTCTCTCTCTGATGTAAAAACTTAGGATTCTTCGTTCTAGCATTTCTGAAAAAGTCGATAAACTGGGCGGATATGTAAAGGATATTCTTTGTTTCCCATCACTTGGACATATAGAAAAGAGAAATTGTGACATTTCATTACGTAACGCATTTTCCAAGTGATCGTTTTTTATATATCGTAATGGGCGATACCATCGCCTATAATCGAAAAAAAAAGTGACAAAAGCTTTTTCAAACCACCGATACAAGTCATTTTTATTTTTCTCTTCTTTCAGTCTTCCCCATTCCCAATTATCTTGATAGGAATCCAGATTTGAATCTTCGTAAACTGGACTATCTTTATAGCGCGCCTCTTTAAAGTTTAATCCATCCTTTGTTTTTTCCTTTCCATTAACTCGGGTCTCTTCCGTTTCGTTTATTTTGTACAGATCCTCCTTTTCTTCCCAAAAAAGGTAAGGGTTTTCTTCGGTGTCTTTTTCCTTTTTAATATCCTTCGCTTCACAAGTTTTTTCTACATCGCTTTCTTCCTTTATTTCTCCCCCTTCTTCCTTTTCTGAGGTTTCTTTCTCTTTAAGTTTCTTAGTTAAAATAGGGGACGGCATTCTGCCTAAATAGTAGACACAGGTGATAAATAAGAGAATACTAAAGAGTCGAGCCATAGAATTTCTCAATTCTAAAAGACGATACCTATTCCTCTTATATCGAATCCAATGGTTTTGCCTTATCCAGAATAATAAAAATCCAACCCATTTCATGAATAAAATGTAACCCATTAACCAACCCAAAAAGCTACTTGTTAAAAATAAAATCTTGTTGTTACATCGAAACATATAAATGTTGACTAATCTGACTAAGGTTGAACTTGGTAAAATAAAATGGTTGAATAATTGAAAAATTATATTATTAAGGAATACCAATTGAATGCTGAGATTACGCATTGAATCTCTGGTAGTGGATCCATTATAATAACCATAATCTATTTTGTGATTGTCCCAGAAGAAATGAAACAAAAGATACGGTAGAACTAGGAAAGTTATTGTATGAGGTCTTCCCAATGCTAGATGCAGAGGCGGATAATAGATTGATATGAACATCATGAGCTGTCCCACAAGAAACCCGGTTGTTGCTGATACCTCTCTCTCAGTTCCTTCTTCCATAAAACTAGCTCGTAAAATGAAGATATAAGAGGGCCCCATAGAGAATGTGGTAAGAAATCCATAATAGAGTCCGAGCACAAAGACCAATTTCATTATTTTGATCCATAATCCTAGTATCAAAGATTGAAAAATCATGAAAAACCTCCTATGATTTTCTATTACGATTTTATATCATTATCCTTTAATCATTTATATAATCCTTTATAGATTATCGATATGATATAAGATGATCCTTTATATATGATATAAGATCCTTCTTCATTTTCCATATCTATATTTCCATATCTATATAGATAGAAACATATAGACTAGAATCTAAATTCAATGAAATTTTTATGTTATGTCAATGGCACAAATGAATGGAATTGGGATATAGATGGAATCTAATGAAATAGAGCCACATTAGGGTTCCCTATTAAATGAGGCATGGAACGGAGCCACTAAGAAGAGGTTCTTTTAGTTACGAAGGGAGTGGGAGCTTCGTACTCCTATTTTTCATGAGTTTATAATGGGAGATTCGCCTTCATAGAGTCCAACTCCCTTTGTTCCTTTCCTCAGTAGCTCAGTGGTAGAGCGGTTGGCTGTTAACTGACTGGTCGTAGGTTCAAATCCTACTTGGGGAGATTTCCTTCATTCATGAAGAATGAGTGAAGAATTGAATGAAAGTACTTGCTTTGACCGTTAGGAGTAGGTAACTCGTTCCCTGTCTTCCCTTTCTTTGTTTCTATTTCATTCTATCTCATAATATCACATTCTACAACCTTTAAGGAATCACCGTCAATATCTCGGCATAGATCCGAGATAATCCCTTGTAAATAGCCCCTGAGCTATTTACACCTAGCCAATTCTCAGCAGTGCATCAAGGATGCAGTCATTGATTCTCCCGATAGGCCACAATTACGGCACTTGTACTTGCTCTTCTATTCAGGCCAAGCCTGGCTGAGGAATAACTACGAGGAGTCAAACACAAATATGCTGATTCTTACCCGGCTTATGTAATTAGAGAACCCTTCCCTTCCTTATAAATAAAAAAAG